CCACGAATTAGTGAATTAGACAGGATTCTTTTGTACAGAATAACAAGGAGTGAGTCAATCTGCAAAAATTTCATCGCCAGTGCGAAATACTTATCCAAATAACAATGCGGGAGAAATAAAAAGATGCAGGGTAATTTGTCTGCTTGGTTAGTCAAGCATGGGCTAATTCATAGATCTTTGGGATTTGATTATCAAGGGGTAGAGACTTTACAAATAAAACCCGAGGATTGGCATTCCATTGCTGTCATTTTATATGTATATGGTTACAATTATCTACGCTCCCAATGTGCCTACGATGTAGCACCGGGTGGGCTGTTAGCTAGTGTGTATCATCTTACGAGAATAAAATATGGTGTGGATCAACCGGAAGAGGTATGCATAAAAGTATTTGCCCCAAGGAGGAATCCTAGAATTCCGTCTGTTTTCTGGATTTGGAAAAGTGTGGATTTTCAAGAACGGGAATCCTATGATATGTTCGGAATCTCTTATGATACTCATCCACGTTTGAAACGCATCTTAATGCCTGAAAGTTGGGTAGGATGGCCTTTACGTAAGGATTATATTGCCCCCAATTTTTATGAAATACAAGATGCTCATTGAATAATTAGAAACTAATCTTTACTTTTCCAATTCCATAGCTTCAAGGTTCTGTTTTAGATTAACCAGAGTAATTGAAGTCTCATTTGGATGATATTATGGATAGGCTAACAACAAATTTACCTTTCGAATATGTGTATACATATGAAGTAGTCACTTTTTTGAACGCGAGGAAAAAAGAAGATAAAATAGAATTTCTCTTTGTTACATACCTTCTATTTTGGTACATATCTTCTATATCTATATATAGTATAATTATAATAAACTCTTTACCCATCTATCAAATAGATGGGGTATAGTTCTAAAGATCGAGATGGATATATGGATATAAAGTATATATATAGTATGACTATTAATTGATATGAATCGACATTCCTATTCAGTAATTTTTTTTATTTTTTAGAATAGAAACTAAACTAATACAAATTAATCATGTGCCAGGAACCAGATTTGAACTGGTGACACGAGGATTTTCAGTCCTCTGCTCTACCAGCTGAGCTATCCCGACCATTCCATATCCCGATGCCGCATGCTCATTTTACTAGAAAACTTGGGTCGATGTCAATTGAAAGGGTATTACAAAGTCTTATTCGGGTCCTAAGAATTTCTTGTCTCTTCAAAAAAAGAAGACCTTGTAAGTTTCAGTATGGATAATGATATTTACTGTGACTCATTCAAATAGATTCAAATAGGGAGTCTTTGGTCAAAGATGTTCATTTGTACATGTATCATATATTACATCTGATAAAAGAAATAATTTTTGCTCGGATCTGTTTATAAAAGAGTATCTTAAATGACAAAGCTAACGAATTTTTAACTGATAACGAAAAAATGATAGGATAAAAAATTAGGGAGTCAAATCCAATGGGCTTTTTGGGGATAGAGGGACTTGAACCCTCACGATTTTAAAGTCGACGGATTTTCCTCTTACTATAAATTTCATTGTTGCCGGTATTGACATGTAGAATGGGACTCTATCTTTATTCTCGTCCGATTAATCAATTCTTCAAAAGAATTATCAGATATCAGACTATATGGTATGGAGTGAATGATTTGATCAATGAATACTCGATTCTTTCGTCAATATGGAATCGATTCACAACAATTCTTCCGTTTTTATATAAAAATAAAAAAGAAAGATTAGGGTCGTCATTAATTGTTTGATAGAGTTTTTCAGTACGTATACGTATGTATATATGTTTATCCTTCATCCTTTTGGAAGTTTCACTGGAAGGATTCCTCTATCAATCCAACACAGTCCACTTCATCTGTTAGAACAGCTTCCATCGAGTCTCTGCACCTATCCCCTTTTCGCTTTCTGCACCGTTATTTGTTTTCGGAAAACAGGATTTGGCTCAGGATTGCCCATTTTTATTAATTCCGGGGTTTCTCTGAATTTGAAAGTTATCACTTAGTAGGTTTCCATACCAAGGCTCAAGCCAATTAAGTCCGTAGCGTCTACCGATTTCGCCATATCCCCCTTTCTTTTTGTTTTGAAATTCGAATCTAATTTTGGTTGTGATGTCGTTCCCCCCCTTTCTTTCATTTAGATCAGAACCCTTAAAATTCATTAGATATTGATTCCTATCTCGAAAAAGTTTTTCTCCTCTTTGATTTCTTGTCTATCTTCTTTCATCTTTTATAGGAGACCCCATTTGGTCCAATCCAATGCGATTCTATCATTTATGTATCCGCAATTCAATATAGATGGATAAATACGTAGTATATATGTTTCTCTTCTGCTCTTTTTTCTCATGCAATTTGGAATACTTGAACGGTCGATTCTTGTTTTCGTCTGAGCTTCCAATCAAAGCGCAGGAATATCTCATTAGTTAGAACAAATTCTTCCATTACGAACTTTACTTTGTAAATCTATTTACATTGAATAAAATGAATAAAATATAGAAGTGTAATAAAAAGAATTTCCAATAAATACCATTTGAAATAAAAAAGTATTTCATCTAAAAATCGATCGAATATAGAATAATATTCGCTCGAATTGTGATGTGATTGTGATAAAAAAATGGATATTCTATAATCGCTAAATTAATCCTTACTAAATTAATCCTTATATTCTATATTCTAGAATATATAGAATACGTATTCTATTGAATCCTTATTTTCTTTATTTTCAACACTCTATTGTATTTTTTCTATATTTAGAATTGGATTTGATATAGTTGATATAGTTAAGAATGAAAAGAATATTAAGTATTTTAACTATAATAGATATATAGTTAATACCTAAGATTCCAATAGTTTATTGAATTCCGATGCATGTATAATTTATGGTATGTGAGCCTGCTTAGCTCAGAGGTTAGAGCATCGCATTTGTAATGCGATGGTCATCGGTTCGATTCCGATAGTCGGCTTTTCCCTATACAATATTCGAGTTTTTACATGATTGGTAATGTCCCCTTGAAATCTGAAATAAAAAGAATATTGAAAAAACTTTTCCCTCTTTTTCCAAAAAGGAATTTATTTTTTATGTTCTAGGAACTTCCAACTATGTCACGAAAAAATACTTTATATATATATATTATAGAATAGAAAGGTCTGTAGATTTATCCAATTCATTTCATTATTTTTTATAATACAAGTACACTACTTCCGTAAACTTCGCTTCATTTCTCATTTAGTTCAGTTTTAGTTTAGGTTTATTCTGTAAAATGAAATTTCATCAATAAGAATTAAAAATTAAATATAAATTAAGAATAAGGAGTCTTTATGTCGCGTTACCGAGGACCTCGTTTCAAAAAAATACGCCGCCTGGGAGCTTTGCCAGGACTCACTACTAAAAGGCCTAGAGTCGGAAGTGATCTTAGAAATCAATCGCGTTCCGGGAAAAAATCTCAATATCGTATTCGTCTAGAAGAAAAACAAAAATTGCGTTTTCATTATGGTCTTACAGAACGACAATTACTTAAATACGTTCGTATCGCCGGAAAAGCCAAGGGGTCAACAGGTCAGGTTTTACTCCAATTACTTGAAATGCGCTTGGATAACATCCTTTTTCGATTAGGTATGGCTCCAACTATTCCCGGAGCCCGTCAATTGGTTAACCATAGACATATTTTAGTCAATGGTCGTATAGTAGATATAGCAAGTTATCGCTGCAAACCCCGAGATATTATTACGGCCAAGGATGAAGAAAACTCTAGAACTCTGATTCAAAATTATCTCGATTCGTCCTCTCATGACGAATTGCCAAAACATTTGACTCTTCACCCATTCCAATATAAAGGATTAGTCAATCAAATTATAGATAGTAAATGGGTCGGTTTGAAAATAAACGAATTACTGGTCGTAGAATATTATTCACGCCAGACTTAAACCTAACGAAAAGAAAATAAAAAATCACAAAGGTTAGGACAAGTTTGCTCCCTTTCGTTGAAGTAAATTAATCTAAGGTTAAGAGAAATAAGGGTTTAATCCGGTCTTTTCTCCCATTTAGGTATCATAGACCGAGAGGGGGTTTTCATCGCCTGCCTCCTCTTTTCAGTATTTTCCGTACCACAGCAATTAGGAATAGAGAATCAATATCAAATAGCAAAGAAAGGTCTAACTGTTGTAATAATTTTTTCTATTGCTATTTGATCTATTTCGGCGAGTACGATCGGTGAATTAGATGAAGGTACGGAAAGAGAGGGATTCGAACCCTCGGTAAACAAAAGCCTACATAGCAGTTCCAATGCTACGCCTTCAACCACTCGGCCATCTCTCCTACATTAATGATTATGACCCAAAAATCGAGTGAATAGCGAGATATTCCTATTATATAGGGACGACCAATCAATTCTAACTATAAAAATCGATTCATTTTCATCAAAAAAAAAATCAAAGAATTTCCTATTTATCCGCAGAGCCTCGAAGGAAATTCTTTGATTTTACGAAAACTGTTTAAAAAATTCTATATCATGTTTGCGAAGTACTCTTCTTTTTCTTTTATACTATCCTAGTACCGCATTCAATTGCTAAATTATAACGAGTTAACTTATTGGTGGGTTTCTGTTTTTTACACTGTGTGTGGTTAATGGATATTTTTATATCGCGATTCCATTTAGACTATGATTTCATATTATAAGCATTAAAAAATTCCTTTCCAGTCCAGTTTTAGAGTTCTCTCTCAACAACAAACCTTTATTCATAAAAAATTATTCATAATAAATTTGTATATTTCATTGTATATTGTATACCCACTATGCACACAACACAAAACTAAAAAGTGGTTTCATCATAGAATAATTAGATGATTCAATCTAAAATTTTCGAGTTATTTAAATCTGTAACTTCAATGAAATTGGAAGACTTTCTTTTGTTAGGTATACTATTCCATTAGGATAAAATCGACTCGGCTTACAATATTTCTTTCTTTGTTTTTTTTATCGATTTCTATCAAAAAA